TCCGAGTAACGGTGATTTTGGAATGTACTAGTTGTGTCCGAAACAGTGTTGATAAGGTATCAAGAGGTATTTCCAGATATATTACTCAAAAGAACCGGCACAATACGCCTAATCGATTTGAATTGAAAAAATTCTGTCCCTATTGTTACAAACATACGATTCATGGGGAGATAAAGAAATAGAGTGAACCAAGTACCTGTGTCTTACCCTTTCAAGGAAGGGGAAAAAATGACATTATATATAACATAATTATATATAACATATTTAAATAGAAAATAAACAAATCCTATTTTTTAAAAATCCTATTTTGGGTGGATTAAAAATGAATTAGAATTAAGAAATAGGATTTTAGGGATAAGGAATAAATTAAACAAACAAACCATGGATAAATCCAAGCGACCTTTTCTTAAATTTAAGCGATCTTTTCGTAGGCGTTTGCCCCCGATTCAATCGGGGGATCGAATTGATTATAGAAACATGAGTTTAATTAGTCGATTTATTAGTGAACAAGGAAAAATATTATCAAGACGTGTGAATAGATTGACCTTGAAACAACAACGATTAATTACTCTTGCTATAAAACAAGCTCGTATTTTATCTTTGTTACCTTTTCTCAATAATGAAAAACAATTTGAAAGAACCGAGTCGACCGCTAGAACTACTGGTTTTAAAGCCCGAAATAAATAGGCTTACTTTTTCTTCACTTGAATCATAATTACAAGAATCTAGATTTGAGTATCGTGTCGTAAGAAAAAAACGAATCGGAAAAAAAGAAATCTGTTTTTATTGAATTGAACGTGTTCATTCATTTTGACTACTTTAGCATATTTTCTCATACTAATTTCTACTCTACCTTCCCGGAGTTCATTCTCCGGGTAACTCAATTTAAATTATTCTGTTGGATTCTTTCCAATCTACTTCCTTTATGATTTCGTTCGAAATCATATAAAGACAATTCCTATTTAATATAGCTATTTGTGCAAGTATTTTACGGTTAAGAAGCAACTGTCTCTTGTACAGATCGTGTATTAATCTACTATAACTATAGGATACTCCCCTTTCGCGAATTACTGCGTTTATCCTAGTGATCCACAAACGACGAAAATCTCTCTTTTTCCTATCCCTATCCCGATGAGCTGAAACTAAAGCTCTTATTTTCTGTTGAGTAATAGTTCTAGTAAGCCTTGAATGAGCCCCTCGAAAGCTTGATGCAAATAAACGAATTTTTGTTCTACGTCTCCGAGCTATATATCCCCGTTTAATTCTGGTCATTGAATAAATGAAACTTTGACGAATAACTAATTGATTGCCTTTCTTTCAGTTATTCTTTTCCCCCTTCCTAGTCTATTAATAACAAAACGGATTTTTCCAATGTATAAAATCAAAATTCCAATGGCTTTGGCTACTCTAACCTTCCCGACCACGATTTTTTATTTTTTTTTTAGGTATTTCACTGCGAAATAAGACAGAAATAAGAAATTGTATTTTCCTAGGTATCAAAAATATAGTAAATAAAAGAAATAAAAAAAGAAATAGTGGGTTCCTTCGTTTCTATGGTTACTTCTTAAACGGTGAGGTCTTCTCTATACACCGGAGCCTTTACTTTATACTTTAATTTAATATTTAATCAACTAATTGATGTTATTGGGAACTTGTATAGTTCACACGCTTTGGCTCTACCCATGAATTATCCAGTAATAGGTCTTTCACAATCAGATCTACCTATACAGTAACGGTATTTAATTAGGAAAGTTTGCTGGGTAGCTGACCCTCTTAGTCCGTTCTTGCCAGATTGGGGGCCTACCTAATCTTTATGTTTTATGCTTTTGAAATAAGATTTCCTCCGCTTAATGGATAACCATTTGTTACCAATGGAGAATTTCTTATCATCTTAAATTAAGTTGATTGGATTTACACCAACGGAAACCATAAACTTCATACACAATAGGGGGATATGGTAGAGTTTTTTTTTTTTTGAATAATGGATGGAGTTCCTTTTTCCATCCTATCCCATTCACCGGTACTGATCATTGATACTGTAAAAGTCGTTTTCTTGCTTTTGTGCCAGCTCATGATCTAAACGAGTCGCACATACACCCTAGTACATGTTCCTCGACGCTGAGGGCACCCCCGAAGAGCGGGGGATTTTGTGACATTTCTGATTGGCTGTCTTGTATTTCTAATAAGTTGTTTAATAGTTGGCATGTTGAATCGTATACATAATATGATGGGTTGGTTTAGATTGATCCTAACCGAATGATGGTGAATTACTTCTATTTAATAGAATATTCAATTCGAAGATAAAATCGCAAATCACAACAGATTTGCGTAAGTTTCGTACATTTCATTTGCCTTTTTTCTTCCGTCAACCGCTACATAATCAACAATTCCATAATTTTGGGCTTCTGTTGCTGACATAAAAACATCTCTTTCCATATCTTCGGATATAACCCAGAAGGGTTTGCCCGTTTTTTCTGCATAAATCCTTGCGAGGGTTTCACGCAGTTTCAGCAGTTCTCCCGCTTCCACGACAAATTCGCCTACTTGTGCCATATAAAAACCACTAAAAGGTTCATGCATCATTACCCTGATGATATAACAAAATAAAAGCTTCTCCTATCTCGCATGATAAAGCAAAGCGAAAAGAAAGATAAAGACTAGAAAAAAGATAGAATTGAACAACCGTACAGGCATCTTTTGTGCATACGGCTCTACAAGAAAATTGACCCCTCTCCTTTCTATTGAAGAAAGAGAAAAAATAGAATCTATCAGACTCAGATGGGTAAATAATCAAATTGCCATCCTTCCTTTCGGAGTAGTTCAAAAATACTATGATGGCTCCGTTGCTTTATATGTTTATTTTTTCTTTTTTTTTGTCTGTGATTCAGCAATCCCAAAGTTTCTTTTTAATCCGATCAAATAAGGAAAAATTGTTTTTTTTTTTTCGTACTCTTTCATAACATAAATATTGTTAAGAACTCTCCGGCATGAAAACAAAAAAGTTTGTGACGCTGAACTGAACTCCCGATAGATAAGAGAAAATCGGAAGTACCCCTTATCTCATACTACTCTCTCGATACAGAATCTAATGTTTTGAAAAAAAAAACAATACAAAAATTTCTCATATCGAATTCGAAGTGCCATGCTATTATTACTTAGTATTCATATGGCGAAGGCATAGTCTTCTTTTTTCTCTCAAATAAAAACCTCATTGGCGCCAAGCGCGAGGGAATGCTATACGTTTGTTAACTTCTCCTCCGACCAGGACAACAGATGACATTGAAGCAGCTAATCCTATGCATATTGTATGGATATCTGGTCGCACATATTGCATAGTATCATAAAGGGCGAGCCCAGGTACTACCCAGCCCCCAGGAGAGTTTATAAACAAATACAGCTCTTTGTCCTCATCCTCCATACTGAGATATATCAGAAGACTAATAAGTTGATTCCCAAGACCAGTACCAATCCCTTGGCCTAAAAAAAGTAATCTTTCTCGATAAAGTCGGTTGATTAGGGTAAAATTGTATCCCTTAGGAACCGTACATGCGCCTTTTGATGCATACGGTTCAAAAAATCAAAAAAATTGTGAATCAATGTATAGATTCCAGTCCTCTTTCTTTTTTTCTAGAAAGGTTCTTTCTTATTTCTAACGAAAGGGCTTTTCTTCGATTTTTCAATAAAGACGAGTTTTTACTCCTTTTTTATATTTTCGATTTTCCATTATAAAATTCGAAGTTATACGAAAGGGTCATTAAACTTATCGAATTAACTTCTCATTGATGTATTCTTTCATCGAGATTTAATCCAAACCGCGATGGTATTTTCTTGTTCCTGAATGGGTCTTTTTCATCTTTTTAGGTTTATGCTCTACTCCGGGTAAAGATCCGCCCGATTTGGATTTGTACATATAGGACAAATGCTCCCATTACCATTTCTTTTTGTATTTCTTTTTTTTTTTCAATTCATTTTATACAAGTATTTATTAGAGTTGAGATAACTTTGCTTGACAATTAGGATCTCTTTACAAAGAAAAATAGGAATAGCAATCATAGATATCTTACCAATCCAATTGGGTTTTTTCTAAACGGAGCCTGGATACTTCATTTTTTTAGTCCAACCAAGTCAACCATAAATTATTCTAATTGAATTATTCTAATTGATAATAGTAATATGAATCCCCTCAAAAATGGATCTAATTGCACTTCACGCTCCAAATTTTGGATGATTCAATTTATCTTTCTTGGGCGAAACGGGGGATATCTCGATCGGGGGAGAGAACGGGGAAATACCATATGACCCAATATATCTGACAAGTCGCACTATATGTCAGTCCAAAGTCGACGTCGAAATCCACGCCTCTTTATTTTAACTTTTGGAACACCAATAGGCATTAAATGAAAGAAAGAATTAAATACTATATTTCACTTTGAGGTGGAAACGTAACAATTTTTTTTATTGTCTTTATAATATTCATATTGGTTTTTATCGTATTTATTTTATCCATAGATTCTAAAAATTCATAAAGAAAGACAGAATGAATAAACTCAAATTATTACGAATAGGTCTTTCTAATGATAAATAAGTATGTATGGACTCATTCGCTCATAGAAAATGGGATCAACTCCCCCATTGCGTATTGGTACTTATCGAGTATAGAATAAATCTGCTTCTCTTTGTTCCTACGAACAGAATTGTTCCATTATTACCAACAGAATAGAAACCCTTGTTCGGAAATAATCGACTCAACAAGAGTGGTCCATAGGATAGTCATATTATAGTCTTTTCCAATGCAATAAAGTTACGTAGTGTCCATTTATCTTTGATATAAGGGGTATTTCCATGGGTTTGCCTTGGTATCGTGTTCATACCGTTGTATTGAATGATCCCGGTCGGTTGCTTTCTGTTCATATAATGCATACAGCTCTGGTTGCTGGTTGGGCCGGTTCGATGGCTCTGTATGAATTAGCAGTTTTTGATCCTTCTGATCCTGTTCTTGA